CATTTTTTTATGAATTGATAAAATTCAATCAATTTCAAAATTCATAAGTAATTCGCGAGATCATGCATCTTTTACTTTAATTTTCTTTTTTACTAGTTAAAATGAAAATAATGAAAAAAAAAGTGCAGCTGGACCGGTCCAGCCTATTCTTGAAATAAACAACTCGCACACACTCCCTTTCCAAAAAAGATCAATACACCAAATACTACACTTAGATTTATTGGATTTGTTGCTAAAATATCGGTATTAAACCCGAAACTCCCGGCCAGCGGCCATTGGCCCAAGGAAAGGAAAGAATCGGTTAGATTTTTCATACAATCCCCTTTTCTTTTACAGATAGATAAAAAAACAAGAATAGAGTTTCTTTTTTGTATCACTTCCCTTATATCTACTTCTATATATTCTTATATTCGATTTATATGAATTTCTTATATCTATAGAATTGATTTCGAAATGGATTTTTTCAAAAAAAAAATTCCTAAAAATAATACTTATTAGAATTTTAGAATTAGCTATCAAATTTCAAGTTTCATATCAATTTCGGAATATTTCGTTTGTTGGAAGACTCCTTAAGTTTCAATTTCTAAGAACGGGAAGGAAGAAAGCGGATCGGTATGCTAATTACTCATCCTTAAATCTTTCCTTCCCGGGCAGGGATTAGTGTCCCACATTGTAAATTGTAGGAGTGAATTATTGATATAATTCAAAAAAGCAAGGAGCAAGTATAAGTCCTGACTAAAATAAATTCAGACAAAAAAAAAAAAAAAAAATAAGTCAAAATTTTCTATATCTATATATTTGTGATTGTTTAAGTGTTTAAGACAAGATTAAACAAAAGGATTCGCAAATAACAGCGCTAAAGCGACAACCAATCCATAAATTGTTAATGCTTCCATAAAAGCCAGACTAAGCAATAAAGTACCTCGTATTTTTCCCTCCGCCTCGGGCTGTCTTGCGATCCCCTCTACAGCTTGGCCCGCAGCAGTCCCTTGGCCAACCCCAGGTCCAATAGAAGCAAGTCCGACAGCTAACCCAGCAGCAATAACAGAAGCGGCAGAAATCAGTGGATTCATGATAAGTTAAATTCCTCACAAAAAAAAAAATGGTTAATGATACAATCATTCAATGAATTATAGATGAATTATTCCATCACGCAGTTTCATCCAAACAGAGTAACTAAAAACTCCAAATTGAAGTAATAGAATAATATTATTGAATCATCAGAACCGATTCTCTATCGCTTTTTGAAGTTGGATTCTTAGGAATCCAAAACCAAAGACGTCTATTGGAATCCCTATTGAAATTCATAGTATTAGGGTATTAGATATTTTTTAGGTCATATATAACTATTCAATATCTAATATCCCATATACATGTGTTTCTTCCAGAATGTAAACCAACTTATTTTGATTTTGATCTTAGATCCATGAGAATTCTTTTTGAACGGGAAAAACTCCCTAGCTGAATTCGATAATAGTTAGATTCTAGGCATTCAAGATACACAATTTTGAACTGGCTAATTTCTTTTTTTGAATCGCGTTTTTTAATTCTTCTCTTTCTTTATGATTATTCCGCATGGATCGAATTTACATAGAAAAATTGGTTAAGGCGAATCATTTCATAGAAATTTTCATTAGCATTTTATTCTATTTTCTTTTCTTTCTTAATTTTTTATTCTTCTTGTTTATTAAATTTTATTAAATTGTTTTTTATTAAATATTTATAAATAAACTAAAATATCATTTTAAATATCATTTAAATATCATTTATTAAAATATTCTTTTATTTATAGGAAATAAAATAATACATCCAAACAGGACATTCATTTTAGGAAACCGATCCTTTCGATCTCTTTCGTTTTTTTTTAGAATCCCCCCTAACTATTTTGAGTGGAATCTTTTTTCCTATTACGGTATATTATAACTGCCTTATTAGTTATCCCTTATTAGTTATCTATTTTGATGTTCTCCAAGTCGATTATCTTGAATTCCGCTATTATTTTGGTCTAAATTCAAAAAACAACTATTTGTAAGTGAAGTCAATGATGACCCTCCATGGATTCTCCTATATAAGCGGCGGCTAAAGTTGCAAAAATAAGAGCTTGAATACCGCTTGTAAATAATCCAAGGAACATGACAGGTATAGGAACTACTGAAGGTACTAAAGAAACAAGAACAACAACTACTAATTCATCGGCTAAAATATTTCCGAAAAGTCGAAAACTAAGCGATAAGGGTTTTGTAAAATCTTCCAAGATGTTAATGGGTAAAAGGATTGGAGTAGGTTGAATGTATTTACTGAAATAACCTAATCCTTTTTTGCTAAGACCCGCATAGAAATAGGCTACTGAGGTGAGTAAAGCTAAAGCAACAGTAGTATTTATATCATTCGTGGGTGCGGCTAACTCTCCATGGGGTAACTGTATGATTTTCCATGGTAAAAGAGCCCCTGACCAATTACAAACAAAAATAAATAGGAACATAGTTCCTATAAAAGGAACCCATGGACCATATTCTTCTCCAATCTGGGTTTGGCTCACGTCTCGAATGAATTCAAGGACATATTCGAAGAAATTCTGCCCGTCATTCGGAATGGTTTGTGGATTCCGAACAGCTATACTGGCTGAAACTAATAAGATAGCAATTACAACCCAAGAAGTAATAAGTACTTGGCCATGGACTTGAAAACCTCCTATTTGCCAATAGAAATGTTGGCCTACTTCTACACCCGATATTTCGTATAACACTTTTAGTGTGTTGGTGGAACATGATAGAACATTCATATTACCCTCTGACAGAAATTGAAATTCCAGGAAATTATTTTAATTCAACCATCTCTTTTTCGACTTGCTTATTTGAATTTTTTGATACGAACTAATAACATAATATCCCCACTCATTTTTATCTCATTTATATAATCTAATCAAATTCGAGAATAGTAAATGATTCCATAAATTTCAGGAGTTCAAAAAAAAATTTCTATCTTATTATTAATTACGTATTTCGTATATAGTTAGAACGACCCTCACAAATTGCGAATACTAATTTATTAAGAATTAATCGGATTGAAGCTATAGCGTCATCATTTGCTGGAATTGAAATATCTGCAAGGTCGGGATCACAATTTGTATCGATTAAGCAAATTGTTGGAATTCCCAAAGTGATACATTCTCGAAGAGCTGTATATTCTTCTTGCTGATCAACGATAATTATAATATCGGGTAACCCCGTCATATATTTAATCCCGCCCAGATATGTTTGCAAGTGGGATAATTGTCTCTTGAACATAGCTGCGTCTCTTTTTTTTGGAAGACAGTAGAATTTCCCCGTCTTTTGTTCGATTCTCAAGTCCCTGAACTTATGAAGTCTAGTTTCTGTAGTGGACCAATTTGTTAACATGCCACCGAGCCATTTTTTATTAACATAATGACACCGAGCCCTTATTGCAGCCCGCACTACTGAATTGGCTGCTTTAGTTTTTGTACCAACAATTAAAAACTCTTTTCCCTTACTTGCTGCATCAAAAACTAAATCACAAGCTTCTGATAAAAAACGAGCAGTTTTAGTAAGATTTGTGATATGAATACCTTTACGCTTGGTAGAAATATAAGGCGACATCCTCGGATTCCATTTCCTAGTCCCATGACCAAAATGAACTCCTGCTTCCATCATCTCTTCCAAATTTATGTTCCAATACCTTCTTGTCATTTCTTCCCACACTTCCTCTTTCTTTTTTGTTTAAAAAAAAGTGACGAGGTTGTCTTGAACTAACCAATTGTTCCGACGGAACCTTTTCTTCTACCGTGGATTGGACGTATCGATGTCAATACACAATCTAAACCGCTAACCTCTATTCATTATTATCTGAATTTCCATTACCCCCTCAAGACGATATAGAAAGAGTTTTTCAAATGGAAATTGAATTCCAAAACAAAAGAAAGTAAGTATGACTACACTTTTTTTAGGAATCATTAAATGATATATGATCTAAATGATTCCTCAGGTGTATCATGGAAATTCTTTTGAACGGCACGAATCAAATAAGCCTGCGTGGTGGAACAAAATATCTCGTATTTCCCCCTCGAAAAAACTCTTCTTTTGACTTTTCAAAGGAATGCTCTTATTCTTATGTTGCCGCAGTAATCTTTTCAATCCGGTCCCAACGGGGATCATCCCACCTATAACAACATTCTCTTTTAGACCTTTCAACCAATCGATACGACCACGAAGGGCTGCTTTGGCTAAAACTCGAGCAGTTTCTTGAAAACTCGCTTCCGATATGAAACTTTGAGTATTCAAAGATGCTCTTGTTATTCCCAATAGGATAGCGCGGTAACAGATCGATTCTTCTAAAGCGCGCCCTGTTCGTTCCGCTCGCAACAATCCAATTAGTTCTCCAGGTAAAAAAACATTAGACATTCCATCCTCGGAAACCAACACTTTTGATGTTATTTGGCGTACAATAATCTCTATGTGCCTATTATGAATTTGCACCCCTTGGGATCGATAAACCTTTTGTATCTTAGTAACCAACGATATACGACTTTGCACTATAGTCAACTCAGTCCCAATCAAGAATCCCCAAGGAATTCCAAGAATTTTTGTTATATGCTCGTTCCAACCCTCAATTCTTTTTTCGAGGTTCATTGATATTGAATCAATTGAACGCACTTCTAAGACCTGTTCCACTTTTGGAAGACCTTGCGTTATATCACCGGATCTCGATTTTTCATATATAAATGTAACTAATGTATCTCCTTCGTAAAAGATTTCTCCATAATGTCCATGAACGGTTGCTCCCGGAGTGGCCAAATAAGGTTTAGCCAATCTTATTACTACAGAGTCAACTTGAACAAGCAAAACTTGACCCAATTTTAAGGGGGGTCCTTTTTTGGCTATATATCCATTTTGACAAATAAACTGACCGAGACTAATTATTGTGGGTCTTTCTTCCCAATAATTAGGACAATAACTTTGATGGAGAAAATACCAATTCAAATTGAATAAATTGAAAACGATTTTACTGTACGGATCACGATTTGAAATTATCCCATTTTCATCCATTAAATAATATTTAAGCACTTGAAAAGTCCATTTTAAATTTTCAAGTTGAAGATATTTAGTTATCAAGATCGGATTATGAGTTAGTAAATAATAAAAGGAATAAAAATTCAAAAAATGAAGGACCGTTCCTAACGGTCCGATCGAATTCCTAATTTGAATTATAGAATCTGTTGAAATGAATTCTTTTTTCACATTGGGATATTTTATATCGTTGAATAGGTCCATTCGGAAACAATTAGATGGTGATAAAATTATCAAGGAAGGATATTCCTTATTGTTATTTAACAATGTGCGAATAGTTCCGTGATTTTGGTGGTTAAGTGATTGTTTCGTTTTTCTCTTTTTATAAATGGAATAAAAAGGATTGATCTTGGTCTGATCTGATACATTATCGTAAATGAATCCTGAACCTGAGAGATCATTCCTTTTTCTGCGATACGAAATAGCGGATTTTACTAAGTCGATTCTTAGGAAAGCTCGAACCAAACCATTTGTACTTACTTCAATAAAAGAAGTACAGACCTCCTCGATAGAAGAACTTTTTATGTCTTGGTTCCAATTCAAAATTAAACAAGTCCGAATTAATTGAATACTTGTATCAGAAATTCCTTGAATGGGTTTGGCATTTCCATAAACAATATAATTGACAACTCTAAGTTGCATATTATCCCTTTCTTGTAAAAAATCCGGAGGGAAGAGTGTTGGTAAATTTAGACCATCTGATATCTCATATGTCACTACAGGGCGAACTAAAACAAAATACTTTTTCTTAGTAGATGTGATCCGTTGGACATAGATCCAATTTTTCCATTTTTTAGAGTCCTTAAAATCGATGTTTACTTTTCCTGGAGGTATCAAGATCCCACTGTGTCGGGATATCTTATCGGTCTCCCCAGGAAAATGAATATCTCCTGAAAAGATTTTCAGTTCAATTCTCTTTTTTTTTCTCTCCATTCGGACTAATCCGTCCGCGTAGCTTCTTGTATTTATATTGAAAGCAATTCGTGTATCTATTCCAATGAGACTATTATTTCGTATCATTATCAAAGAAGATTCAGGTAAAATATGCACTTCTTCGGGAATGAAAAAAAATAGATCTAGTTTCATTTGGTATTTTGACTTCAATTCTTTTATTGGTCGAGACTCAATAAAATCCTCTTTTTTAACGATTGAATGCACGCCCAGAGTCCCATATTTAGTAATTCCCGAACTCTTTCTTCTGTATCGGGGATCATCGAAATAAGCAAAAATACTATTATTTCTACGGAAAATACCATTTATTGGTAGTTCAATCGAGATACCTGAATGAGGCATTAACTCTTTCTTTCGTTCTTGAATCGATTGGATTGGAACGAGAAATCTATTTCCTCGCCTTTTTCCCAATAAATGAGAATTCCCGTGTAAAATCGCCGGGTATATGAGATTCCAATGGACGGGTTCTGAATAATTAGGAATCTTGTCTTCTTTTTTTTTACCAGAAAAATATGAACGAAGTAATTTGTATCTTAGCGGATCATTATTCACCGAGAGAGTCGAAATTGACCCTCGTTCTACAGAAAGGGAATAAATATTCATTTGATCTTGATCCTTGTGCGGTGAAAAGGGGACTGCACTGGATCTCCACGAACCTCCTGATAATATCCATAAATGACTTGTTTTTGCTAAAAGATGAACATTACTATATGTAAATGTAGATGCGTGGTACACATCATTACTCCAGTGCATTTCTCCCTCTGAGTCAGAATAAATATGTTTTCGAACTCTCTCTTTCAAATTCAAAGTGTATGGTACCTCGCGAATCTCAGCAATTACTTGTTCTGCTTCGACATATTGATTATTTTGAACCAAAATAAAACTTTTAGGTGGAATAGTTACATTATGTAGAATATCCTCACTCTCAATAGTGACATATAAGGCTATAGAACATAGAAAAGCAGGATGCCCGTGACGCGTACGCGTGGGATGAACGAAATCTTCATTAAATTGGATTTTTCCATTCGACGGGGCTCGTACATGTTCTGCAGTACCACCCGTGAAGACTCCTCCAGTATGAAAAGTTCTTAATGTTAGTTGAGTCCCCGGTTCTCCAATGGATTGACCCGCAATAATACCTACAGCTTCTCCCAACTCGACCAGGTCGCCATGAGTGGGACTCCTACCATAACATAATCGACAGATCCAAGATGTACTCCTACAAGTAAAAGGGGTTCGAATAAATAGTATTTGTGTTTGAAAGGTTATGAATCGATTGACAAGCCCAAATCCAATATCTTGATTTCGGGTGGCGATGCACCGTGAGCCCATATATATATCCTCTGCTAATACACGACCAACTAATGTTTGAATAAAAATTCTTTCGGACTCGGGCATCATCCCATTTCGAGGACTTACGGCAACCCCTCGGGCGGTTCCACAATCTGCTCGACGTACAACAATGTGTTGAACTACTTCAACAAGTCGGCGCGTAAGATATCCCGCATCCGAGGTTCGTACAGCAGTATCCACAACCCCTTTTCGGGCTCCGTAGCAAGAAATGATATATTCTGTTAAAGACAGCCCTTCGCGTAAATTACTTTGAATAGGTAAATCAATCATTTGTCCTTGAGGATCCGACATTAATCCCCTCATACCTACTAATTGGTGCACTTGAGATGCATTTCCTCTAGCTCCCGAAAAAGACATTATATGGACTGGATTAAGTGAATCTGTCATCCTAAAATTAGGATTCATTTCTTGTCGCAAATATTCACTTGTAGCATACCACACCTCAATAGATTGGCGTAATTTTTCTACTGCGTGCACATTCCCATAATGATGGTGTTGTTCTAAAATTAAACTATGTTCTTCAGCATCTTGTACTAACCATCCCTTAGAAGGGATCGTTAAAAGATCATCAATCCCTAATGAAATGGATGTAGCAGTGGCTTGCTGGAAACCCAGAGTTTTGACTTGATCCAGAATGTGTGATGTATATGCCATTCCGAAGTGATCTATTAATTTGCTAATAAGTTTTTTAATGACAGTTCCATCTATTATTTTATTGTGAAAGACTAGATTGACTCGTTCTGCCATAAGTCCCTCCATATTCTGCTGATTGGGATTCGACAATGAGTTTGAGTCAATGATTTGAAAACTTCCCTTTCTCGATATTAATCCGGATGAAAATTCAGAGGAAGTAGAGTCCTAGTAGCAACAGAGAGATCAAAATTCTAGCCAGTGTCACAAAATCACTTAATTGAGATGCCATATGATTAGTGACCATACGAGCAGGCTCGACAAAACCCTTGTAGAGCTTCTTCGATTTCTCGAAAAAGAGAAATATGACCAATAGTTGTTCGAATATATATACAAAGAATTTCTTTTTTTACACTTCTTACTAAAAAAGAGTGTTCATAAATCTCCTGACAAGTACCCCCCGATTCATAGTGAATCTCGATGGGACCTTCTTTTGAAGCAATAATGCGTTGATCGATTCGCCAGCGGAGCCAAAAAGGACTATCTAAATTGAGTCTTTTCTGTCGATAAGCTCCAATTGCATCATAGGAATTACAAAAAAAAGGTTCTTTTTGTTTCTTAGACTGATGATTATTATCATTAATTCTTTCATTTTGATACTTTCTTCGATTCCATGGATTATACCTATTTCTACAAATACCTCGGCGATTCCCAATGGTTAATACATATAGACCAATAAGCATATCTTGGGTTGGTACGGAAATAGGATCTCCAATAGCTGGAGACAAGAGATTCATATGCGAAAACATAAGTAAATGGGCCTCCGCTTGAGCCTCCAAAGATAAGGGTACATGAACAGCCATTTGATCCCCATCAAAGTCTGCATTGAATCCCTTACGAACTAATGGATGTAAACAAACAGCACGTCCTTCGACTAAAATGGGTTGAAATGCCTGTATGCCTAATCTATGCAAAGTGGGCGCTCTATTCAGCAATACGGGGTGCCCCTGCATAACTTCTTGCAATATTTTCCATACAATTGTATCTTTTTCCCGAATTTGACTCTTAGCAACTCCTATGTTCGAAGCAAGATGTTGTCTAATTAGTCCCCGAATTACAAATGTCTGGAAAAGCTCTATTGCTATTTCCCGAGGCAATCCACATCGATGTAGTGGAAGTGAGGGTCCTACAACAATGACAGAACGACCCGAATAATCAACCCGTTTCCCAAGCATAGTCTCACGAAATCTTCCCTCTTTTCCTTCAATTACATCAGAAAACGACTTGTAAATCTTATTATGACCATCCCTGATTGGCTGTCCGCGAATTCCATTATCAAGAAGCGTATCTACGGCTTCTTGTACCAATTTCTCTTGACACATTACTAATTCCCCCGGTGTAGATCTATTTGTTGTTAATAGATCGGTAAGCGTATTGTTTCGATAGATGACTCTTCTATAGAGTTCATTAATATCCGAGCTCATTAGCTTACCCCCATCTATCTGAATGATGGGTCGTAATTCAGGGGGAAGAACTGGTAGTAAACATAAAACCATCCATTCGGGTTCGATATTTGTTCGAATAAAGTGTTTAGCTAATTCTATGCGTCTAACCAAAAAATCCCTTCTTCTTCCAATTTTGCGATCTTCCCATTCATTACCCGTGGTTCTTTCTTCGCCTAATTCCTTCCATTCGACTAATGAATAATCTAGAATACTTCGCAAATCTATATCGGCTAATTGTTCTCGTATCGCACCTGCTCCAGTACAAATTTCTCGATTTCGAAATATATCGAAGCCTTGAGTAGTAAAAAAAACCGGGATGCTGTATTTCCAGGATTGTATTTCATATTCGAATAACCCTCGTAATCGTAAGAAAGTAGGTTTTTTAGCTATAGGCCTAGCAAAAGAAAAATTGGGATAAGATCCTCCCCCTTTTTAAATCGGACGTGAAAGTTTCTTTTCGTCCGGCTCAAGTAGTTA